ATAAATAAACATATTTTATTGAGTCCCTTCATGCCTACTATAACTAGTTATTTCGGTTTTCTACTAGCGGCTTTAACTATAACCTCAGTTCTATTTATTGGTCTAAGCAAAATACGACTTATTTGAAATTAATTGAATGAAGATTTTTTTATAAAAAAGGATTTATATGGTATTTCATATGTTCGATAGTTAATTACCCAATGTTAATTACCCAATTTTGGTCGTTGAGATTCATCGGCAATACAGATTAAGAGCTAGGAATAGATAGTACCTCTCTTTTCTCCCTTTCAAAAATTAAAACAAAAGAAAATTGAAATGATTGAAGTTTCTTTATTTGGAATCGTCTTAGGTCTAATTCCTATTACTTTGGCTGGATTATTCGTAACTGCTTATTTACAATACAGACGTGGTGATCAGTTGGACTTTTGATTAATTAACATCTTTTTTTTTTACTTACCTCCTTCGTGCGTTCATGTGCGGTAGGTCTAATTCAGATTGCTGCTCAATTATTTGCGAACAGTGGAATTTTGACACAATCTAATAAACAAGAGTGACATCACGCTCTGTAGGATTTGAACCTACGACATTGGGTTTTGGAGACCCACGTTCTACCGAACTGAACTAAGAGCGCTTTTCTTGTTTTTTATAAAAAACTAAAAGGCTACAATGAGGGCATTTTTTAACCCCAATCGATTTTGTACGTATATACTATATCATAGTATATCATAAATTTCATAATTATATGTATGTCCCATTTTATTAAAAAAAGATAGATCTAAAATAGATCCCTCGTTACTGCTCTTCTGAGCAGTAATAGGTAGGGATGACAGGATTTGAACCCGTGACATTTTGTACCCAAAACAAACGCGCTACCAAGCTGCGCTACATCCCTTTCAATTGGTTTACAGTGTCATTGTAGAGAATTCCTGTCTTGTTTTCCACATCCCGCTTTTTTTTATCTCATATCAGATAACAAACATATATATAATTAACAAAATTACTTTTTTTTTACAAGAATTCTCTCAATTTCCATTTTACATAAATAGGCGTTTCCATTTGAAAATGGAATCTATAAGATCGTTCTAGTAGACAATATTTCAATTATAATTTTGAAGGTTACGTATACAAATACAAGACCTTCTTAACTACATGTACATCTGTAGTTATATATATTACTATATATAATGTAATACAATTAAAGAAGAAAGAAGGAGGATTTCAAATGCGAGATCTAAAAACATATCTTTCCGTAGCACCGGTACTAAGTACTCTATGGTTCGGTTCGTTAGCAGGTTTATTAATAGAGATTAATCGTTTATTTCCAGATGCATTAACATTTCCCTTTTTTTAATTCTAGTTATTAACATCAGAAAGGGTTAAAAAATTTAGAGATACGATCAACGATCGGGGACTAATTCTCCCCCCCCCCCCTTTTTTTCTAATTCATTCTAAAAAAATAATTAGAAAAAGGGGGGGCGAAAGGTCATAAAAACTAGGGTTCAGGATCCAATTAAATTAGTAATAGAACGAAAAAAGGTGTTGCTAGGGAAAAAGTATCCTATGAGATACTTAAAAAAAATACTGTACAAGGATTTTAAATATAGTTTTCAAAAAATCATTGTATTGCTTAACAATTTATTTTTTTATTTAATTACTAATTAATATTCATTGCAACTAAATATTTCAGCAATTTTTTTAGTTAACAGCTTCTTTTTTTTTTTTCTTCTTGTTCTTTCTGGATCCTAAAATGAAAATAGAAGATTGGGGTGAATCATAAAGCCAAAGGAGGTTTCATGGCCAAGGGTAAAGATGTTCGAGTAACAATTATTTTGGAATGTACCAGTTGTGTTCGAAATGATATTAAGAAAGAATCCGCGGGAATTTCCAGATATATTACTCAAAAGAATCGGCATAACACCCCTAGTCGATTGGAATTGAGAAAATTCTGTCCCTATTGTTATAAACATACAATTCACGGGGAAATCAAGAAATAGATCAAATTGAGTGCTTGTATGTCAACTTTTATTTTAAGAACAGGAATAATGATAAGATCTATATATTATTACATATATATAAATATAAACAAAAAAATCAATATAAAGAGATCTAATCCTATATTCTTAATTCTATATAGAAACACTATCCTATATAGAAATAGAAATCGTTTTTATTTTGATTCGATAAAAATAGGATTTTAGAGATAAGGAATAAAAAAATTATGAATAAATCTAAGCGACCTTTTACTAAATCCAAGCGATCTTTTCGTAGGCGTTTGCCCCCGATCCAATCGGGGGATCGAATTGATTATAGAAACATGAGTTTAATTAGTCGATTTATTAGTGAACAGGGAAAAATATTATCTAGACGGGTGAATAGAGTGACTTTAAAACAACAACGATTAATTACTATTGCTATAAAACAAGCTCGTATTTTATCTTTGTTACCTTTTCTTAATAATCAGAAACAATTTGAAAGAAGTGAGTCGACCCCTAGAACTACTAGCCTTAGAACCAGAAAAAAATAGACTTATTCTTCAATTGAATAACAATTACAATCTGAAGGAATTAAAAAAGAGGTTAATATTTTGTTTGACAAATCCAATCAAGAATAAAAATTTGATTGTTACGTCTGTGTCTGTCATAAAAAAAAAATAAATAAAAGAATCGTCGAAAAGAAAACGAATAACTCTTTTTTTTAGCGACTATATACCCTCGTTTTGTTTTGACGACTTTTTTTATAATACTAATTTCTACTCTACCTTCCCCGAGCTCATTCTTCTTAGAACTCAATTTCAAATATTTTAGTGGATTTCTTCCAATCCCCTTATTTTTTTATCTCATTCGAAATCGTATAAAGACAACTCCTATTTAATAGAGCTATTTGTGCAAGTATTTTCCGATTAAGAAGTAATTGCTTCTTGTACAGATTGTGTATGAATCGGTTATAACTATAGAATACCCCCGTTTCGTGAATTACGGCATTTATTCGAGTGATCCATAAACGACGAAAATCTCTTTTTCTTTTACCCCTATCCCTATGAGCCGAAACTAAAGCTCTTATTCTCTGTTGAGTCATAGTTCGTGTAAGTCGTGAATGAGCCCCTCGAAAGCTTGATGCAAATAAACGAAGTTTTGTTCTACGCCTCCGAGCTATATATCCGCGTTTAATTCTAGTCATTGAATAAATCAAACTTTGATGAATAACTAATTCTTTTTTTAGTTATTCTTTTCCCCTTTACTAGTCATTAATAACCAAACGAATTATTCCAATGTATAAAAAAAATTCCAATGGCTTTTGCTACTCTAACCTTCCCCACCACTATTTTTTGCTAGATATTTTCCTTTGCTTTGAAAGGATAAATTGCCTTGATACTTGATATAAAAAAATAGAATAACTACAAAAAGTAGTAAATAGAAATGGATAAATAGTGGGTTCCATCGTTTCTATGGTTACTTCTAAAACGGTGAGGTCCTCTCTATACACCGGAGCTCCTTCTTTTAATTAATCAATACTATTGATAACTTGTACAATTCACATTCTTTGGCTCTACTCCCATTAATATTCCAGTAATAGGTCTTTCACAATGAGATCCACTTTATACAGTAACGGTATTTCATTTTTTTCATTTATTTAGTCATTTACCCTGTTAGTCCGTTCTTTTCTTTCAAGAGTGGAATCTTTTTAATAAAAAATGAAATTTCCCCCGCTTAATGGATAAACATTTGTTATCATTGGGGGTTTTCTAAAAAATGGAATTGATTGGATTTGCACCAATGTAAACCATAAGTTTCAGACACAATAGAAGATATGAACGATCTATCTTTTTTAAATAATGAATCGAGTTCCTACATTCTATTTTATTCACAAGTACTAATCCTCTATATTTAAAAAAGAATTTACTTTTTGTGTTTCAGGTCTATGATCTAAACGAGTCGCACATACACCCGAGTACATGTTCCTCGTCGCTGAGGGCATCCCCGAAGCGCTGGGGATTTCGTGACATTTCGGATTGGCTGTCTTGTATTTCTAATAAGTTGTTTAATGGTTGGCATACGGAATCATATAAATAATGGGCTGGTTTAGATTGGTTCTAACCGGCTAATTCTGAATTACTTCTCTTCAAGATTCTCTTCAATATATTTTTTTTAATATTGAAGAGAATATGAAACTAAACCTTTAATCTAAAAAGATATAAAATTAGCAATTGTAGATTTGCATGAAATCGCTCCTATTTTTTATTGAACCGCTACAAGATCAACAATTCCATGAGCTTGGGCTTCTGTTGCTGACATAAAAACATCCCTTTCCATGTCTTCGGATACAACCCATATAGGTTTGCCCGTTCTTTGTACATAAACCCTTGTGATGGTTTCGCGAAGTTTTAGTAGTTCTTCCGCTTCCAAGATAAATTCTCCCGTTTGTGCCTCATAAAACGAACTTGCGGGTTGATGGATCATTACCCTGATGATATAATAGAAAAGGTTCTTCTATTTCGCAGAATGAGGTGAGATAACAAAAAAAAAAGAGAAAATTGAATAACCGTACAGGCTTTTTTTGTGCATTGCATACGGCTCTACAATGGAATTTGCGTTTTTGACCTTTCCTTTCGGCGAAAGAAAACAAAATATAGGTTGTATTATACGCAGATCCATAAATGATCCAATTACCATCCTTCTTTTTTGTCGGAGTTAAAAAAATACTATGATGGTTCCGTTGCTTTATATATCATTTTTTTGATCCGTCTATGATTCAGCAATCCCAAAGTGTCTTTTTTTTATATATAAATTTTGTAAATAAGCTTCCGGTGTGAAAACAAAGTTTGTGACGCTGAGATGTGCCCGAATAATAGGTAAGATATCATTTGAAATACCCCTTACTTATCTCATACTACTCTTTCAATATATAATCTAATTTTTTTTAATCTAAAAAATTTCATATCGAATTCGAAGTGCCATGCTATTATTACTTAACTAATTCATATTTCCGATGGCGAAGGCATAGTATTTTTTCTCGAAAAAAAACTCATTGGCGCCAAGCGTGAGGGAATGCTATACGTTTGGTAATTGCTCCTCCGACTAGTATAAAGGATGCTATTGAAGCGGCCAACCCCATGCATATTGTCTGTACATCGGGTCGCACAAATTGCATAGTATCATAAATAGCCATTCCAGATATTACCCATCCACCCGGAGAGTTTATAAACAAATAAAGATCTTTGGTATCCTTTTCTATACTGAGATATATCATAAGACTAATAAGTTGATTCGAGATTTCGGTATCAACCTCTTGGCCTAAAAAAAATAATCTTTCTCGATAAAGTCGGTTGATTAGGATAAAATTTTATTCCTTAGGAGCCGTACAGGCACCTTTTGATGCATACGGTTCAACAAAAATTGTTAAAAAATCAATGTGTCGATTCCAACCCCCCAGAAGGCTTTTCTTTCTAACTTAATAAGGGAAGGGCTTGCTCCCTTTTTAAAAGTAAAAGAAAAAAAAAGTTTTGGTCACTTTTAACTTTTATTAGATATTATAATCCTATAATAAAAAATAAAACGATTGATTAGGCCTGTCAGACTAACTTGATTCATTGATATTTTTTTTCATCGAGATTCAGTTGAAATGGCGATGGTTTTTTCTTGTTCCTGAACGGGCTTCGTCCTTTTTTATTCCGTTTTTTAGGTTTATGCTCTACCCCGAGTAAAAGGAAAAATTTGCCCGATTTTTATTTGCACATATAGGACAAATGAACCTAATACCACGTCTTTTTTTTACTACTACTTATTTTTTTTTTCAATTCTTTTCTTTCACATGTCTTCTGTCAAATAGTCAACAAATTTTTAATTATATTATTTGATTTGATCAACAGTTTTAGATCACCCTGTTTCAATTTTTTGTATTTTTTATCAGAATTTTGCTTATCATATTAAGTAGTAATTATAAAAATATTATATATATTATATATCAATTGGGTTTTTGCTAAACGGAGCCTGGATACTTAATTTTATTAGTCCGATCACGTAAACCATAAAAAATTTTGATAATCTAATATCAATCTAAATACTCCCTGCATTTAATTCCACTTTATTTTTTGCGCTTCGCGTTACAAATTTTTGATAATTCAATCAATCTTTTTGGGCGAAACATAGGATATCTCGATCGAGGGAGAAAATGGGGAAATCCCATATAGCCCAATATATCTGACAAGTCGCACTATATGTCAACCCAAGATGTATCTCCTTCTCCAGGACTTCGAAAAGGTACTTTTGGAACGCCAATAGGCATGAAATTAAAAAAAAAAGAGAATGAAGTTCTCTATTTCACTTTGATGTGGAAACGTAAGACTGGGGTTTCATTTTTTAATAATATTATCCTTTTTTCCTACTTTATTAATCATATTTAAATTAATCATATTTAATACATAAGTTGAATAAGCTAAAATAAAATATAAAATAAAAGTAAAGTAAGAGAGAATGAATAAAAATAAAGGAAATTTTTTACGAACGGGCTTCTGAATGATGAACAACAATAGCTATCTTGGTTCATATAAAATAGAATTAACCCCCATTGCGTATTGGTACTTATCGGATATAGAATAGATCCGCTTCCCTTTTTTCCTATGAATCGAATTGTTCCATTATTACTAACAAAATCGAACAAATATTAATCCTTTCTCCGAAATAATTACCTAAAAAGGGGGGGTCCGTAACATAGTTTTTTCTAATGCAATAAAGTTACATAGTGTCTATTTTTCGTTGATAAAGGGGTATTTCCATGGGTTTGCCTTGGTATCGTGTTCATACTGTTGTATTGAATGATCCCGGTCGTTTGCTTTCGGTTCATATAATGCATACTGCTCTGGTTGCCGGTTGGGCCGGCTCGATGGCTTTATATGAATTAGCTGTTTTTGATCCCTCCGACCCTGTTCTTGATCCAATGTGGAGACAAGGTATGTTCGTTATACCTTTCATGACTCGTTTAGGAATAACCAATTCATGGGGCGGTTGGAATATTACAGGAGGGACTATAACGAATCCGGGTCTTTGGAGTTACGAAGGGGTAGCCGCAGCACATATCGTGTTTTCTGGCTTGTGCTTCTTGGCAGCTATTTGGCATTGGGTATATTGGGATCTAGAAATTTTTTGTGATGAACGTACAGGAAAACCTTCTTTGGATTTGCCCAAGATTTTTGGAATTCATTTATTTCTTTCAGGAGTGGCTTGCTTTGGTTTTGGCGCATTTCATGTAACAGGATTATATGGTCCTGGAATATGGGTATCCGACCCTTATGGACTAACCGGAAAAGTCCAACCCGTAAATCCGGCGTGGGGCGTGGAGGGTTTTGACCCTTTTGTTCCGGGAGGAATAGCCTCTCATCATATTGCAGCAGGGACGTTGGGTATATTAGCGGGCTTATTCCATCTTAGTGTTCGGCCGCCTCAACGTCTATACAAAGGATTACGTATGGGAAATATTGAAACCGTCCTTTCTAGTAGTATTGCTGCTGTCTTTTTTGCAGCTTTTGTTGTTGCTGGAACTATGTGGTATGGTTCTGCAACTACTCCCATCGAATTATTTGGTCCTACTCGTTATCAATGGGATCAGGGATACTTTCAACAAGAAATATATCGAAGAGTTAGTGCTGGACTAGCTGAAAATCAAAGTGTATCAGAAGCTTGGTCTAAAATTCCCGAAAAATTAGCTTTTTATGATTATATTGGTAATAATCCAGCAAAAGGGGGCTTATTCCGAGCGGGTTCAATGGACAATGGGGATGGAATAGCTGTTGGATGGTTAGGACACCCCGTCTTTAGAAATAAAGAAGGGCGCGAGCTTTTTGTACGACGTATGCCCACTTTTTTTGAAACATTTCCGGTTGTTTTGGTAGACGGAGACGGAATTGTTAGAGCCGACGTCCCGTTTAGAAGGGCAGAATCCAAATATAGTGTCGAACAAGTAGGTGTAACTGTTGAGTTTTATGGTGGTGAACTCAATGGAGTGAGTTATAGTGATCCCGCAACTGTGAAAAAATATGCTAGACGGGCTCAATTAGGTGAGATTTTTGAATTAGATCGTGCTACTTTGAAATCCGATGGTGTTTTTCGTAGCAGTCCAAGAGGTTGGTTTACTTTTGGGCATGCTTCGTTTGCTCTACTTTTCTTTTTTGGGCACATTTGGCATGGTTCTAGAACCCTCTTCAGAGATGTTTTTGCTGGTATTGATCCAGATTTGGATGCTCAAGTGGAATTTGGGGCATTCCAAAAACTTGGAGATCCAACTACAAAAAGACAAGCAGTCTGATGCAACGTTGCTTTTTTTCTTATAATTTCTGTTTGCGATTTTATTTACTAGATAGGGTACTGTAGGAATCTTGATTTAAATCGCTGCCGTTTTTTTGACTCTTTTTCGTTCTTTATCTGAAGGGATATTCCTAAGTAAACATAAACAAAACAGGTATGAAAGCTATAATTGTAAACCGCGATCAAATTTATGGAAGCATTGGTTTATACATTTCTCTTAGTATCGACTTTAGGGATAATTTTTTTCGCTATTTTTTTTCGGGAACCGCCTAAAATTTCAACTAAAAAATGAAATAATTTGTCATTATCTTCATTGATGTAATAAGCCTCCAAATATTTGGAGGCTTATTACGGCAACTAATCCCCGTGTTCCTCGAATGGATCTCTTAGTTGTTGAGAGGGTTGCCCAAAGGCAGTATATAGAGCATACCCAGTAAAACTTACAAGTAACCCAGATATAAAGATGGCGACTAGGGTTGCTGTTTCCATTATTATAGAATTGAAAGACCACAATGGATCTATGCTAAGATCGTTTATTTACAACGGAATGGTATACAAAGTCAACAGATCGTAATGAATACAAAATAAGATTTATGGCTACACAAACTGTTGAGGATAGTTCTAGATCTGGTCCAAGAAGCACTACTGTAGGGAAGTTATTGAAACCATTGAATTCCGAATATGGTAAAGTAGCTCCTGGATGGGGAACGACCCCTTTGATGGGTGTTGCAATGGCGCTATTTGCGGTATTCCTATCTATTATTTTGGAAATTTATAATTCTTCTGTTCTACTGGATGGAATTTCAGTGAATTAGACTGAGAAGAATCTTGAAGTCCTAGCTTTTCGTTCGATACAAAAAAGTAAAGTATGTAGGCCTAAAAATTTTAGCCTATTCTCCTTTGGTAGTTCGACCGCGAAATTTTGTTCTGCATTGTATATTTCCGGAATATGAGTGTGTGACTTGTTAGAATTGATCCTATGGATAGTACAGAGAATGGGGTCTGTCATCTTTATCAAGATGGTTTTACTTCGTCGGATATTCATTCGAGTATCTGGAGCACGAAATAGATCAAATAGATCACAAAATATTCGAACTATGATTCATACTTAATACTCAGACCTCGTAGCCGGACTTCTTTCCGTTCTATCTTATAAACTTTAATAAATAAAAATATTTTTCTTTAAACTCTTATTTGGATCAAAGGACAAACGCTTCTTTGTATTTTATGTTTTTAATCATTATAGCTCTTTTTTTGATTGAATAAGTGATGATCCAATGGTTCTCACTCAGTGAACCCTGGACTTTGAAGGTTTCATTGAATTATCGTGGTTCTCGTATGAATCTAAGGTTTCAATTGATTAGTTAAGTAGGGTCTTAACAAGGGAATTCCTATCAATAATAAAGAAAACAAGAAGAAATCCGCATTCCCATTCCATACAAATACCAAATAAAAAAGACAATAAAGATAGGTAATCTAGAAGATTCAAGAGGCCTGTAACGATCAACACAACATAAAGACGTATGAGCGGACTTGATTTTTTGGCATTTAACCACAAAGAAGAGCTTTTGCATTTTGACTCTTTCATATCTTTAAATAATATTGAATGAGAGAGAAGTTTAAAACTTTATATTCCATATCCGTTTCAATCCGTATTTGGGTCTTTTTTTTTGTTTGAGCTGTACGAGATGAAATTCTCATAT